CACCAATTGCAAAATATTTCGTTTGTTGAAACGTTTCTTAATAAGGGGTTTCCCTTGTACTAAGGGTGGGAATGGGAAGGAAAGGAAGAAAGCGATCGGATCCGTGAATTCCTCATCCTCAAATAAGCCCTTTCCGGGGTATTGTCTCATAAGTAATTGTTAGGATTAAAGTGTTGATATAATTAGAAGAAGCAAACGGCAAGTCCAAGTTAATAAAATAAACTAAGACTAAGAAAGAAGCGCATAACGTACGTTTTCACATTTCTAATTTTAGGATTAAATTAAACAAAAGGATTTGCAAATAAAAGTGCTAATGCCACGACCAGTCCGTAAATTGTTAAAGCTTCCATAAAAGCTAGACTAAGCAATAAAGTACCTCGTATTTTACCTTCCGCTTCTGGTTGTCTCGCAATACCTTCTACAGCTTGGCCCGCAGCAGTACCTTGGCCAACTCCAGGTCCAATGGAAGCAAGCCCTACGGCCAATCCAGCAGCAATAACGGAAGCGGCAGAAATCAGTGGATTCATAGTAAGTTCCTCGTACAAAAAAAATAAATGGTTAATGATACAATCAACCAATGCATTATTACTTATTTTATCACTACATTTTATCACTACGATCTATCGGGTCAAAGTAATTAAAAACTCTGAATTGAAATTATAATATTAGTGAATCGTCAGAATGACTTCGATATCTCTTTTTTTTTTTTTTTAGTTTCTACCCATGATCAAATCTTTGTAAACTCATATGCATATAGTTCTACTTATTGCATTTCTTAGTTTCGAACCATTCTTTCATTCAATTCTTCGTTCTTTACTTACTTTCTATAATCTGTACGTTCATCTGTTTTTTCATTCAATCTACAATTACAGACGAAAAAGAAAGACTTATATTGTATTGTAATCCATCTAAAATCCATCTAAACGAAATGCAGTGTGGTTAAAAAAAAAATAAAAGAATCAACATTCAATATAGTAATAATAAATAGTATTATAGTAATAATATACTGGGAAAGAAATAGGAATAAATAAAATATAAAAATATATAATATATAGTCCATAGGGATAATCCCTATATAACTAGTAAATATCTAATATCACATATACATTTGTTTCTTCCATAATGTAAACCACCTGCATTTTATTTTTATATTGAATTGGCTTTTAGAATCATTCTTCGAAACATATGTAAGGGTTAGACTTATAGACATTACATATATCTAGTTTGACTTGACCCCCTAACCCATATTTTTCCAATTCCGTAATATCGTCTGTCTTCCCTCCTACGAGATTAGGTGATCCATACATATATAGATACAAATATATATGTATTATGTTGCCCAACCAAGTGCGTATTTGGAATCATGCATGACTTCGGGTAAGTGAAAAAAGACTATTAAAAAAGCTAATCAATGATGACCCTCCATGGATTCACCTATATAAGCCGCGGCTAAAGTTGCAAAAATAAGAGCTTGAATACCACTTGTAAATAATCCAAGAAACATAACGGGGATAGGAACTACTGAAGGTACTAAAGAAACAAGAACAACAACTACTAATTCATCAGCCAATATATTCCCAAAAAGTCGAAAACTAAGAGATAAAGGTTTTGTAAAATCTTCTAGGATGTTAATTGGTAAAAGTATTGGAGTTGGTTGGATGTATTTCCCAAAATATCCCAATCCTTTTTTGGTAAGACCCGCATAAAAATATGCCACTGACGTGAGTAAAGCTAAAGCAACAGTAGTATTTATATCATTCGTGGGCGCAGCTAACTCCCCATGAGGTAACTGTATAATTTTCCAAGGTAAAAGAGCACCTGACCAGTTAGAAACAAAAATAAATAGGAACATAGTTCCAATAAAGGGAACCCAAGGGCCATATTCTTCTCCAATCTGAGTTTTACTCAAATCTCGAATAAATTCAAGGACATATTCGAAGAAATTCTGACCGTCGGTCGGAATTGTTTGTGGATTCCGAACTGCTATTATGACTGAACCTAATAAGATAGCAATTACGACCCAAGAAGTGATAAGTACTTGGGCATGGATTTGTAAACCTCCTATTTGCCAATATAAATGTTGGCCTACTTCTACACCCGATATATCGTATAACCCATTGAGTATTTTAATGGAACATGGTATAGCATTCATATTGTCCTCTGATATAAATCGAACTTAAAAAATTATTTTGATTCAACCATCTCTTTCTCAACTCACCAACATTAATCATCTTTTAATACAAATTGAATTTAGGATACCAATAAATTTAAATTTTAGGATACTAAAAAATCACATAACATAATATAAATATCCCCATTTTTATCTCTATCTCTTTTTAAAGTTCAAGAATAGTAACCGATCCAATAAATCGATCGAGTTCCCAAACAATTAATTAATTTTATTATTCTTAATCATAATCAACGATTTCTTATATAGCTATAACGACCCTCGCAAATTGCGAATACTAATTTGTTAAGAATGAATCGAATTGAAGCTATAGCATCATCGTTAGCTGGAATCGAAATATCTGCGAGATCCGGGTCACAATTTGTATCAATTAAACAAATAGTAGGAATCCCTAAAATGACACATTCTCGAAGAGCCGTATATTCTTCTTGCTGATCAACGATGATTACAATATCGGGTAACCCCGTCATATATTTGATCCCACCCAAATATGTTTGCAAGGTAGATAATTTTCTCTTCAACATTGCTGCATCTCTTTTGGAAAGATGATTGAGTTTCCCCATCTTTTGTTCTGCTCTTAAGTCCCTGAACTTATTAAGTCTCGTTTCCGTAGTGGACCAGTTCGTTAACATACCACCGAGCCATTTTTTATTAACATAATGACACCGAGCCCCTATTGCAGCTGATGCTACTAAATCCGCTACTTTATTTTTGGTACCAACGATTAAAAAGGTTTTTCCACTACTTGCTGCATTAAAAACTAAATCACAGGCTTCTGATAAAAAACGAGCAGTTCTCGTAAGATTTATAATATGAATACCTTTACGCTTTGCAGAGATGTAAGGGGCCATTCTAGGATTCCATTTTCGAGTACCATGACCAAAGTGCACTCCCGCTTCCATCATTTCTCCTAAATTGATGTTCCAATATCTTTTTATCATTTTTCCCCGCATTTCCCCACACTTCCTCTTTTTTTTTTATTAAAAAAAAAAAAGCGACAAGATACCCTGAAATAAATAATTGTTCCGACGGAACCTTCTACCGTGGATTGACCCTTGATATATAGTCCAAACCATTAATTTCTTTTAATTACTTATTTTTTTATTACTAAATTAATATAAATAATTGGACCAACCTAACCAAATAGTTAAAGTAAAAAGAATGAATCTCTTCTTAGGAAAATCGCGTAAATGGTTGTTGTGATGTCCCATGAAAATTGTTTGGAGCACATAATTCTCTATGGTATAACAAAATATCTCCCATTTCCAACTCGAATAAATTTTTCCTTTTTATTTCCAAATAAATATTTTTGTTTTCCCTTGAATGGTGTACTAATTTTTTGAATCCAGTACCAACAGGAATAAGCCCCCCCAGAACAACGTTCTCTTTCAGTCCTTTCAACCAATCAATACGACCTCGTAAAGCGGCTTTTGCTAAAACTCGAGCGGTTTCTTGAAAACTCGCTTCGGATATGAAACTTTGAGTATTCAGGGATGTCCTCGTTATTCCCAATAAGATTGCCCGATAATTGATCGCTTCGTCTAAAGCACGTCCTGCTCGTTCCGCTCGCAACAATCCGATTAATTCTCCGGGTGAAAAAACATTAGACATTCCATCTTCTGAAACCAACACTTTTGATGTTATTTGACGTACAATGATCTCTATATGTCTATTATGGATCTGTACTCCCTGAGATCGATAAACCTTTTGAATTTTATTAACCAAAGAGATACGACTCTGGGCTATGGTTAGCTCAGCTCCAATCAAGAATCCCCAGGGGATTCCAAGAATTCTTGGTATACGTTCGTTCCAACTTTCGACTCTCTTTTCGAGGTTCATCGATATTGAATCAATTGAACGCACTTCTAAGACCTGTTCCACTTTTGGAAGACCCTGCGTTATGTCACCAGATCTTGATTTTTCATATATAAATGTAACTAGTGTCTTTCCTTCATAAAGGATTTCTCCATAATGACCATGAACTGTTGCTCCTGGGGTAGCCAAATAGGGCTTAGCCGATCTTATAACTAAGGAGTCAACATGAACAATTAAAATTTGACCGGATTTTTTTATGTGTGGCCCATATTTAAATAAACATGCATTTTCACAAATAAATTGCCCAAGGCAAATTATTGTGGATGTCTCCTCACCAGAATCGTGATGAAGAAAACAACAATTTAAATGGAATGGATTCAAAATTATATTACTGCATGAATTGGGATTATAAATTCTTCTATTTTCATCCATTAAACAATATTTAAGTACTTGAAGTACTTTAAAAGTCTGCTTAAAATTATTAAGTAGTAAATATTTCTTTAACGAGATTTGATTATGAGTTAATAAATGGTAAGATGAATAAAAATTCGTTATTTTAGGTACAATAGTACCTAAGGGACCCAACAAATACCTAATTGGGATTAGGGGATCCAATATCGCATTGTTATATTTCGAACCCTTGAATGGACTAATTCGAAAACAGTTGGATGATGACAAAATTATAAAAGATTGGCATTCCTTATGTTGATTCAACAACGTACCAATAGTTCCTTGCTGTTGGGTAAGTAATTGAAACTTCCCCTTGGAATGAAAGGGATTGATATTGGCGCGATCTAGCCCCTTATTGGGAATCAATCCCGAATCTGTTATATTATATCTTTTTCCGCTATATGAAAGAGTGGACTTGACTTTGACTAACTCAATTCTTATGAAATCACGAATTAGATCATTTGCCCTTACCTCAACAAAGGAGGCATAAACCTCTTTTTTGGAACCGTTTTGTTTTTGGTCCCAATTTAATACTAAGCAAGTCCGAACTAATTGAATACTTGTGTTATAAATTCTTCGAATTGACTTGCCATATTCATAAAGGATATAATTGACAATTCGAAGTTGGACATCATCCTTTTCCCGCAAGAGATCCTGAGGAAAAAGTGTTGCTAAATTTATCCCATCGGCTATTTCATATGTGACTACGGGCCGAACCGAAACAAAATACTTTTTCTTGGTAGGTGTGATCCGCTGGACATAGATCCAATCTTTCAATTTTTTTGATTCCTTAGAATTTTTTTTTTTTCCTGTTACTGGCGGTATCAAAATGCCGCAGTGCCTAGATATCTTATCTGTCTCTCCAGGAAAATGAATATCTCCATAAAAGATTCTCAGTTCAATACTTTTTTTTTTTCTTTCCACTCGAACTAATCCGCCTATTCGACTTCTTTTATTTAAAGTAAGTCGTGTATATACTCTAATGATACTATTGTTCCGGACCATTATGGAGGAGGATTCAGGTAAAATATGCACTTCTTCGGGAATGAAAAAAAACCGATCTACTTTCATTTGGTATTTCAGACTCAATTCTTTTGTTCCTCGATACTCAATCAAATCCTCTTTTTTTATGATTGAATCTACTTCCGCAGTCCCATATTTAGTAATTCCTGAACTGCTTCTTCTGTATCGTGGATCATCAAAATAAGCAAGAATACTATTTCTACGTAAAATACCATTTATGGGTATTTCAATTGAAATACCAAAACAGGATATTAGTTCTTTTTGCCATTCTTGATCATATTTTAATGGGATGATGAATCTATTTTTTCGCCTTTTCGCTAATAAATCTGAATTATCTTGGAGAATAGACGGATATATTAAATTCCACTTACCATTGGATATGATTCGATTAGATATTGAATAATCAATGATTTCCATATCTTTTTTACTAGAAGTATCCAACAATTTATGTCTTACTCGATCATTAGTCATTGAGAGGTCAGAGATATATTTGTCTTCAACAGAAAAAGAATGAGCATTAATTTGATCTTGATCCTTGTGGATCGAAAAAGACATTATACTGGATCCACGCGGGCCTCCTGCTAATATCCATAAATGACTTGTTTTTGGTAATAGATGAACATTACCATATGTATATTCGGGTGCATGGTAGACACCCGTACTCCAGTGCATTTCTCCCTCTGATTCAGAGTAAATATGTTTTCGGACTTTCTCTTTAAAATGAAAAGTGGACGTTCCCGCACGAATCTCAGCAATCACTTGTTCTGATTCTACATATTGATTATTTTGAACTAAAATCAAACTCTTTGGCGGAATATTCACATTATGGATAACACTCCGACTCTCAATAATTACATATAAATCTATAGAACATAAAAAAGCAGGATGCCCATGACGGGTACGCGTAGGATGAACAAAATCCTCATTAAATTTTATTTTTCCATTAGAAGGAGCTCGTACATGTTCGGCAGTACCACCTGTAAATACTCCACCGGTATGAAAAGTTCTTAATGTTAGTTGAGTCCCCGGTTCCCCAATCGATTGACCCGCAATAATACCTACAGCTTCTCCCAATTCGGCTAGGTCACCATGAGTGGGACTCCGACCATAACATAATTGACAGATCCAAGATGTGCTTCTGCAAGTAAAGGGGGTTCGAATATATATTGGTCGTGCTCGAAAAGTTATGAATCGATTGATAAGCCCAATCCCAATATCTTGATTCCTAGTGGCAATACATCGTAGACCTATATATATATCGTCTGCTAATACACGACCAATTAGTGTTTGGACAAAAATTCTTTCTGTCATCTCATTTCGAGGACTCACGGAAATACCTTGGATAGTACCACAATCTATTCTACGTATAATAATGTGTTGAACCACTTCAACAAGTCTACGCGTGAGATATCCAGCATCTGATGTACGTACAGCAGTATCCACTACTCCTTTGCGGGCTCCGTAGCAGGAAATTATATATTCTGTCAAAGAGAGTCCTTCACGCAAATTGCTTTGAATAGGTAAATCAATCATTTGTCCTTGGGGATCCGACATTAATCCTCTCATACCTACTAATTGATGTACTTGAGATGCATTTCCTCTAGCTCCCGAAAAGGACATTAGATGGACTGGATTAGAAGGATCAGTCATCCGAAAATTAGGATTCATTTCTTGTCTCAAATATTCGCTTGTGGCATACCATATCTCAATAGATTGACGTAATTTTTCTACCGCATGTACATTCCCATAATGATGGTGTTTCTCCAAAAAAAAACTTTGTTGTTCAGCGTCTCGGACTAACCATCCCTTAGATGGTATTGTTAAAAGATCATCTATTCCTAATGAAATAGATGTAACAGTGGCTTGCTGGAAACCCAAAGTCTTCATTTGATCCAGGATATGTGATGTATATGCCATTCCGAAATGATCTATTAATCTGCTAATAAGTCGTTTCATAGCAGTTCTATCTATCACTTTATTGTGAAAGACCAGATCAACCCGTTCTGCCATAAGTACCCCCATAT